TACGACATTTCAATCCACGAAATATGCGATGCAATTTTCTAGTTGCGTCCGGGGTGTAAGGCAGGTCTCTTAAGGCGGGGCTCTTAGAAAGAGTTGCGCTACGTATTTCTCGCATTACCTAAAAAAATCATGCCATAACGTAGTTCTGTGTTTCACCTCTCTTCCTTTGGAACGTATGGGTGTGGAAGAAAGGAGCCCGCAGGGAAGGAGCTTAAAGTCAGCAAGCCATTCTGACTGATAGACAAGAAGCCTCCTGGAACAGAAACGGAGGGTCCCCCCGCCTTAGAATTAAAATACCATGTTGCAACCCAGCATTTCCCAACCCAGCCCCCTCTAAAGCTAAAACAAAATACTCCGCGCTTATTGGGTTTTTTGGGCGCGAAAAGATTGTTGTAATAACGGGCAGAACGATTTTCAAAAAAAGATCCGCATCAGTAAAAATTTTTTTAATTAAAACCGGGGTCAAGGGAGAACTAGGAGGAACCTCGATTTCGCGGCGATGATCCACTCCGGCATTATCAAGAATAGGTATACTTAAATAATCCGAGATTAACTTCAAAAGAGGGTCGTGATCAATTAGCCCTTTTAAACTCGAAAAAAAGAAAGAATGAGGAATCTTAAACAATGAATTGCTATTAATGTTGAAATGAATTAATGACTCCATGAGAGGAAATGCATAAAGATGATATGATGTGCATACCTGTCCGCTTGCTTCCCCTGGTCGAGAGCTCTAACATAATGTTCATAATATTGCTGATAGAAGCTCTCAATTTCTCTGGCGTCTGTCTTTTTGACCCGAGAAGGAAGACTTGATGCATTGTCCTGACTCAGAGAGAATTTCTTTCACATCAGTTTCAATTCAAATGGACCCCTCTTTTGAAACCCTACAATCGGCTTCCTTCTTCAATCCTATCTAGAAGGTTGAAGAGGGAAAAAGAATCGTAAATTAAGGCGTAGCTCTCTCTCTCTATTGCCATCTCTCCTTTCTACAATATATCTATAGTTATAGTAATATGGCTTTTGTCGACGCCTCAGTGTGACTTCATGACTAGAAGTCGCGCCCTGGGGTGGCCTTTCGCCCGCATTGGAGCTTGCAATACCGCTCCCCTATGATCGCGTTTAGTACAACTAAACTAATCAATATTACTATTCGGATTAGCAAATCCGAACTCGTCCATAGTGACCTATCCCTTACGGGAATCGAACCCGTGTCTTCGACATGAAAAGACGATGTCCTTACCACTGGACGAAAGGGACCAAAAAGCCATTCTTTCTTTCAGAACCTCAGCTCCGAGAATAGAAGTGGTTCTTTTTGTTTTGTTTATCTACGCAATTCAAGATTTCATTTGTGTTTATGTTGTCGATATAAAGAAAGGGAGGCTAAGGCGCCAAAGGCGGTCAGCTGGTTAAGGAAAGCTCAGGTTATGAAATCGCTTAGCCGTTAATTAATTAAGTATTAATCAAAGAAGGGGTCTAAAGGGGTTTTAGTTCAACGAAAGAGTTGTCTCTGGACAGAATAAGTTACATATCTAGAATGAAATTGAACCCACCAGAAGAAGAAGTCGGACTCAACGATTCTTTTTTTTGTTAAGAGCAGAAATAGATAGAATATATTATCATGGTTATCTATGATAATACCACAATGGAAGAATATAATTAGGAAAAATATTATTAGGATTTGACCAATCCACCGGAGGTTTACATGCCCAGGGCGTTTCTTAACATCTAGTTAGTCCACTCAGGGTATGGACTGAAACAAGCAAAGGAAAGCACCTTAAAAACGAATGCAGACCCGACTGATGCCAGTTCTTTCACTCGCAACGGACAGTTTACACAGATGCGACAGGAGAGACAACAGGACTGGCAATTCCCGTTGCTGTTGACGCTGCAGGAGCTTCCAACTGGAAGTATTTTGTCTTAAATATATTCTCCAAGGGGTGAGTTTAATCTTAATTTAAGAAAGTGGGTTTTTTGGCTTCAAATCGATCTTTTAGCAATCCTCTGCATCTTTGGCAGAGGTAACCAGGTCAACCAGCTGGAGTTTCTGTCCATTCAAAGTACAATCATCACCTCTTCCTGTAACGAAGGTGCCCTTGTGGAGCACCATTTCATTCATATCTCGACAAGCCCTAGTTGACTATTCTTCTACTTAAATACAAATACACGAATTCAGATATTAAAAAATCTTACCCCTTTTTGGATTGGTTTTCCTACAGCCTTGTCCAATCATAGGCATTCTGTCTTGGATAGATAAGGCATCGTGATACCCACTTAGTTACATCATCAATTTCAGATATTGACTGCGAAAGCTTAATGTCGATCAGAAAGAGCATTAAAAGAAGTAATTGTCGGAGCACTCTACCCACCGCTGACCCTGAGAGAACAAGCCTATGGGATGATCTTTCCCCAGCTCTCTTTGACCTACCCGAGGAATCTTTCCTTTATCATAGGGGGTGGGTGGATGAACCAGATGCATATGGGGTCTTTCAAAAGGCATTCTTAAAAAAAAGAGTTCAGTCCTTTGCCGGGGTTTTCTATCTATCTATCGATGAGGCCCTGGAGAGTAGCCCGCCCAACTCCACTTACTCCCATAACCTCGGTTCCATTCTCTGAAACCTACATTTCAAACTGGGGCCCCTCCAATCTGACTTTGCATCATAGGTAAGGCAAAGCGCTTTCTTTTAAGAATGCATCTGGTTCCATCTTTCTTTCGTTAGTTAACCCACCTTTCTCTACAAGGGATTGTAGTAATTCTGGGAAAAAGTCTTTATTAATTATTAGATTAGCATTAAGTAGTAAACATTTTACACTATAGGTTTTCCCATACCATACATGCAAACATAATAAAGAAAACCAAACAAAGATAGTTAGCATAGATAGGAGTCTATCTCCAGTAAGCACCGGAGTAGATCTCCACTAAAAAAAGACAAAGAACACCAGACATGAAAACAAACGTCTACAGACACTTATTTAATTTAAACCTTCTAAAACTAAAAAGAGTCGACGGACTCTTTTAGTTTTCTCGGGCACCAAGGCAGATTGCCTCCACGATCAGTGCCTGCTGCTCCTGGCGTAGTCCCTGGAGTCTTTCTTCTAGTTCCCGAATTCTTTGACGGCTTGCTTCCATTCGGGCTTCAATAGCAGCCGGGTTCACGGAGCGAAGATGCCTCAAGAAACCATTTAACATTCTTCGAGTATTTCGAAGAGCGTTTTCTACATTTTGTATTTCAACGTTAATTTCAGCAAGTCGCTGGGCCATGGCTTCTCGATATACACTGGTAGAAAACTCTTTTATTTTATGTTTTTTGTTTTTGTAGAGCACAAAAGCTTATCGAGCCTATATTTATAGAGTGTAGATAAAAAAAATCCTGCAGTACGAATTGCATGGCTGGCACAATCTGAGTACTATAACCACGCTGCCTGTATGAAAAAACAAACTTTGCGGAACCGTTTCACCTAATCGATCGTGGTGAAGTCAGCAATGGATTCGGCGGATCATCCACGTCACGCTAGGATTTTGGAAGGACATTTACGAGAGTGAGGTGAGTTTTAAGAGAAAGACGGGGGTGGATTTTGGTGCTCTAACTGGCTGTGAGCATGGGAATTGCGTTGCCGAGCAGAGGTTCTGAAAGAAAGGAATTTGGTGTGGCAGGATTGATGACCGGGAAAGGGTTGATAATGTGTTGTTTTAGCAGGTATATTGGTATGAATGAACATATTCTAGATATAGAATGTAGAAGAATCTCGCCATACGGCACGAGCAGTTGAGTACAGTACTATCATGCCTTTGTTGTGTGAAGAAACTAAAAAACTTGCGAAGCACGCACCTCAATCACCCTGCCTGTCTGAATTGAACGAACTGACAAGTACAACCATCTTGTTCAGAGATGTTTTTGCTGGTAGTGACCCAGATTTCGATGCTCAAGTAGAATTTTGAGCATTCAAAAAAAAAATATGGATTGAAAGGATTCAAAGAGGCCTGTAGAGAAAAAACATTTATCAAAAAGATTTATTCATTACTACTACATAAAGCACTACATTACATAAACAACCACATATGCCTTTACTAGAGCTTTAAAAGCATTATGCTAACTACATTAATTATTTAAAAAACATAAAGAAGTCAAAGGATAGGCCTTAACAAGTAGACAGAAGATAAAGTCACTACTCTTTTTAATTTCTTCTAGTGGTTTTCCCGGTCACCGAGGATGATAGCCCACACAATGAGTGCTTGCTGCTTCTGCTGCAGCACTTGCAGCCTCCTCTGCCTTTCCCTTATGTTCTCTCTGGCAGCGCCAATGCGTTCTTCTGCCTCTGCAGGATCTCTTGCTCTAACATTTCTCAAAAAGAGGTTTAGCGCTCTACGACGCTCTTCAATTTAATTTTTCAGTTGCCCCATTTCGGCAGCAATTGTAGAAAGCCTGTTTGTAATAGCCATAGCCATACGTGCTATTACTCAATTTCTTTGATTTGAATTTGATGAAGACACTTATCGAGCCTCCATTTATAGAGTGGTAGAGGAATCTCGCCATGCGTCACGAATTAGATGGCAGGCACAATTCTTACTAGTTCTCCGAACTACTTTTCTTTTCTGCAGTTGTATCATGCCTTTTTAATGAAAAACTGGCGCTACCTTGCGGAGCAAACAAAATCTCCCAAAATCACACTGCCTGTATGAACAAACAAACTTTGCACAACCAGCTTACGTAGAAAAGATTCCATGCCAATAGACTCGTGACATCCATGTACTGAGTCGTCAAATGAGCCACGTTAAGAAAGCCCAAGCTTATACGCATTGGCCCACAGGGTGTCCCAAGAGGGCCCGAATGAAAGACCCAAGCTTACATGAACCATCAAAGAAAGTCCCACAAATGAAGACTTGGGCCTGTCAAGCCTGCTTTCCTCGATGGAAGCCCCCAGAAGGGCCAAAACACAAGAAGCCTACTCATCATCAAAGCAAGCCCAAGCCCATGCAAGAAGGACCTCATTGTCATGGAAGCCCTTTCCTTACTACTCAATATAGTCTATGAGAACGTTTTTCTGACCAACTCTCATGGCTTTAGGAGGGGGCGGGCCCCTAAGCTAGCTCTCGCCTTCTTCAGGATTTGCTCCTAAATTCCAGCTATGATCGACCTTTCGAATGAATGAAGTTCGAAGCTAAGGGCTTTGGTCGAGTGCTTTGCCAATCATTCTTCTATGTACGATAGTCATAAGGCAGGGGAAAGAAAGGCAGCTAGGAAGACAAGCTAATCCGAAAGGGCCAGCCCGAGCCAAGGACTAACAAGAAAGAGGAGAGACCGAGATGTGATTGCATACCTACCCGGTGCCTGAGTACATGTGCAAGCACAGCAAAGCCCGTTTTTCTTAATTTAGTCAAAACCGAGACTTTCACAGGTCCGATAGGAGCTCATCGAACTGAACTTGTAGAGTGAGACCTGTGCTCGATATGGTTCATTTCAGTGCCAGTGCTTTTTCTCTCGGTGTGCTTCACCACATCCCTGTACTCACCTTGGTACGGTTCTTCGCTCGGCGCTTAGCTCATTTTTTGACCCCGGATATCAAACCTTAGGGCATTACTCAGAGAAAGACAAAACTAAACAAACAAGCTCAGCTGGCTCATCAATGGTTCGCAGGAGGAGTAGAGTGATTAGCGGGAATTGGGGATTGCTCGTTCGCTAAAGTCCTGTCTGCCTGCCCGTTGATTCAGTACGTTCCTATCCCCTTGGGAAGTTTGATCAATCTTCCTCACCTCTAATGGTTGGTATTGAGCAGCCAGGTGGGGGTTAGAATGGGATCTATCTCATTCCATCGTATATGACATGCGCGTTGACCCCCTTTCCGGGTCCACGAATGGAAATATGTTATGCTTTTTCCATGACGACTGACTCCCCTCTAAAGAATGAAAGAAGGATCAAAGCATCCCGAATGAGCTTTCTCGAACGGATAAAGAAAAGAGTGATTTGAATAGTCAATAAGATCGAGTAATTCAAAGAAAGAGAGAATAAGGAATGTGTCTTCAACCACCTTCGAGATCCTTCAGCGTAATGTCGCTTCCCGACTTCTTTCTTCCGGCCTACCCCCGCTCTCTGAAGGCTTTTCCTTCGCTCTGCCGAGCTTACTACTTCTCTTTTTCCTCCGTTAGACTCTGTGGAAGCCCTCCCTTCTACCCCGCGGGAGTCCTTGTTCGGATAAAGCCCTAGCCCTTGGCTTGGTACGCGCCTGCTTTTGAGAGCCTTTCTGCTGGTTCCCTGAGGAGGCCTCATTTTTCTTCGTTAGCATTTTCAAAAGAATGTTCGGCTCAAACCGAATGGTCAAAGACTGGGAGTCTTGATGGGAATACCGGGGGTTCGTCATTAGTAGTGGGGAAGCCGGCCAATGAACCATGTAGACAGATTAGTAGGTACGGCACGCACCATAGTCTGGGGTACGGATTGACTTACTATTCGATTCGAAGTGGATGACTACCTAGATTAGAATGAGGATTCAATATTTCGTGATAGTTATCATGGGTTGAAAAGGGACGGGCCAATAGCAACGCAGAAGTTTCATACAAAGGTGCCTTGAACAGGCAGGGAAATGGGGTTCCCGTGGCTCCACATCCCTGATGATGATTCAGAGGCATCTGATGATGATGAACTTCCTATACCAGAGGGAGAAGACGAAAGCACAGCCATACGGAGAGGTTCGTAAGGCCAGTGAGGGCGAGTGAAAGGACTCAAGCAAGGCCCATACCATCCGGTCACGTCTCTTGGTCCGAGGGGGCGCCAGAAAAGGGGATAGAAGAAGTACCCTGAGAGGGAAGGGAAGGATGTGTCTGGTGGACAAGTACCTTAAGTGACAGTTCAATCAGAATCTTAATAAGAAAGAATAAGTAAAGGAAATCGTTTTGTGTCCATCTACGGCGTCTCAAAGAAATTTTGATTATAGGTCCAGATGTGGTAGAAAGAAGGGCTTAAGACGGATAAGGAATAGTAAGGCTTTGGGTCAACAAGACAAGCCCCGTACGCCAGGTTGTTGTCTCAGATTCATTCTGCAGATGCGGAATGGGAACTCAATCCTTTTGAAAAACAGGTCTTTGTGGCTGAATAGGCGAGAGCTACCTTCAACCATTACACGGGCTTGCTTTTCTTCCATTCCGAACTCATAACCGGAAACCAACAAACGCGGATGGCTTTCACTCTTCTTTCTTTGCTTTTGACTTTTCATTTTTTTTTTTAATCGGGACAGCCCAGAAAATAGTCTGAACTTCTTTCAGAACCTCTTTGTTGAAGGTCCTACCTTAACAGTCGATCATGCGCTCACACTCGATCATGCGACAGTCGATCTGTCCATCCCACTGGGAGGTGAGGTTGTCCAATTTCAATTTTGTGCCGCTCGTTGACATCTAGTTTTTTTCGGTGTGATAGATCTTCCTTCGGTTCTAGTCAAGTATGGCAGCTTGAGGCCTCCTATTTCACCCATTGGGAACTCTAATCAACTTTCATTTAACGGCAGGCGAGA